CCTTCATAAGAAAGAAAAGACTTACTCTCTTTGGGATCTGATGCTACACCGCTGCTCCCTAGTGGATCACCTCTATTACATAAGTTGATTCCTAACTTTTTCATATCATGACAATGATATAAGTAAGCAGTTCTTATTGTATCGGACCAAAACCTCGCTAATTGATCTTTACGGTGCTTCCTCTATCAATTAGATTCTTTATCCATAGAATAAAGTATCTAGGCATATCTATTTCTTCATATTTTGACTTTGATATGAAGTTTTTTTCTTTGCTACAGCTGATAAAAATCGTTATTTTGGACGATGTATATGTAGAAAGCCTTTTATTAATGCTTTTTTCTTTTCCTTTCTATAGTAGAGAGAGTCGCACGTAATGACAGATCACGGCCATATTATTAAAAGCTTGGGGTAAGAATGGGTTTCGTTCTAGTGCTCGAAAATAATATTCCAAAGCTTTTGTATGTTCTCCATTACTTGTGTGGATAAGTCCTATATTATAGAGTATATAACTTCGATCATAGGGATCTATTTCTAGTCGCATAGCTTCATAATAATTCTGTAAAGCTTCCGCATAATTTCCTTCGGATTGAGCCGACATCCGTTACGGTCGTCATTCGATTCCACGAATCTCCGTTCCAGAACCGTACGTGAAATTTGCATCTCATACGGCTCCTCCTTTATGTACATAATAAGAATAATAACTTAATAAGACTTAAATATTCTCATTATAAACTGAGCGGGGCTAGTGTTTTTACAAGAAATCTCTAGCCAACCTTTCTGCAAAATATTTTTTCTTACCATCAAGCGTGTTAGGATTAGATAGAAATGAAATGGTAACTCCAACAATTTCTTTGTCCTCAACGCTCCCTAATTTACAGGAATTGGTCACTTCAACAATCTTCGACGGTTATACGGGTATCCAAAGTACCAACGAGATGGATGCTTGTTGTCCCAGCCATTCTTGTTAGCCCCAACCCTGATAAGGCGGAAGGGGTTAATCTTTAATAAATAACAAAGTTTTTGTGTTGTTGATTTCTAGGTGTAGTGCTTCTTCCCATATGCCCCCTATTGGTACTAGTGAAGTAGGATTAACCTCTAATATAGAACCTATAGGTGTAACCTTTCGCTCAATACTCCAATCGACAATTGAAGCATCTGAGGCGGCATTACTCGAGGATACACGACAGAAGGAATTGCTCTTTTTATAAACTTCACCTTCAATAAGTGTAGATTTCTTTCAGTAATCTTTTGTCTTTCTATCCCAAATCGTGTGTCTTTGGATGATAAAAAAAGAATCAAATCGCACCATCTCTGTAGTAAGTAAATGCCTCTTTTTCTCCTGAAGTTGTCGGAATTATTCGTAATAAGATATTGGCTATAATTGAAAAGGTTTTATCAATAAAATTTCCATTTATCTGCGATCTAGGCATAGATAACAATACATTCTATAATTATTCATTACCTCTCGTAGGAAAACGCTCCCACAAACAAAGGAATTGGACAGTACGAAATAACATAAAAACAGACTAATAAAATGAAATTATCTTTATTACCTGAGCTGTGAAGCAAAGCCCTTTCTTTTCTATTTTTATAGTTAGGGTTGATTTGATTGTTCGTACCTATCAAATAATCTAATTATGAATAACTCGCTAATTACTCGGGTTTTGGGCCATAATCATTATGTAGGAGAGATGGCCGAGTGGTTCAAGGCGTAGCATTGGAACTGCTATGTAGGCTTTTGTTTACCGAGGGTTCGAATCCCTCTCTTTCCGTACGTTATCCAATTCACAAATGTTACTGACCAGACTGGATCAAATAAGGGAGAATATTATTCTAATAGTTAGACGGTATGGGTTCTCTATCCCTAATTCCTTTGATACAAAAATATTGGAAAAATAAGGAATATAATTCTCGCTGCGATCTATTCCTTCGTCGAAAGTGAAGTAAGATTGCTCAAACCCTTGGTATTTGAGTGAGGTTTAAGTTTGACGAGAATAATATTCTACCACTAGCAATTCATTTATTTTCAAACCTACTCCCTTACTATCTATTATTTGATTCACTAGTCCTTTATATTGAACTGAGTGAAGAGTCAAATGTTTTGGCAATTCCTCATGAGGAGTTGAATCAATAGAATTTTGAATCAGAGCTTTGGATTTTTTATCATCCTTCGCTGTAATAATATCGCTGGGTTTGCAACGATAACTCGGTATATCTACTATCCGACCATTAACTAAAATATGCCTGTGATTAACTAATTGGCGGGCTCCAGGAATAGTAGAAGCCATGCTCAATCGAAAAAGGATATTATCCAAACGCATTTCAAGTAATTGTAGTAAAACCTGACCTGTTGAACCTTTCGCTTTTCCGGCAATACGGACATATTTAAGCAATTGTCGTTCTGTAAGACCATAATGAAAACGCAATTTTTGTTTTTCTTCGAGACGAATACGATATTGGGATCTTTTACCGGAACGTAATTGGTTTCTAAGATCACTTC